AGAATGGCACCTTATATTTCTGCAAAGCGTAAAGGTATTCATATTATCAATCTGACTAGAACTGCTCGTTTTTTATCAGAAGCTTGTGATTTAGTTTTTGATGCAGCAAGTAGGGGAAAACAATTCTTAATTGTTGGGACAAAAAATAAAGCAGCTGATTTAGTTTCGCGGGCTGCAATAAGAGCTCGGTGTCATTATGTTAATAAAAAGTGGCTCGGCGGCATGTTAACAAATTGGGCCACTACCGAAAAAAGACTTCATAAGTTTAGGGATTTGAGAACTGAACAAAAGACAGAGGGATTCAACCGTCTTCCGAAAAGAGATGCAGCTGTGTTGAAGAGACAATTATCTCGCTTGGAAACATACCTAGGCGGGATTAAATATATGACGGGCTTGCCTGATATTGTAATCATCGTCGATCAGCAAGAAGAATATACGGCTCTTAGAGAATGTATAACTTTGGGAATTCCAACCATTTCTTTAATCGATACAAATTGTAATCCCGATCTCGCGGATATTTCTATTCCAGCCAATGATGACGCTATAGCGTCAATTCGATTCATTCTTAACAAATTAGTATTCGCAATTTGTGAGGGTCGTTCTAGCTATATACAAAATTCTTGATTAATAATAAGATAAATAAATCAAAATTTTTTTGCGGGAGGGGCTCCCTGTATTTCGATTTATCAAATAGGTTACTACTCCTGAGCCGTAAAAAAAAGGGGGATCTTGAATCAAAATAATTTTAAGTTCTTATTTCTGTCAGAGGGCAATATGAATGTTTTATCATGTTCCATCAACACACTAATAAAAGAAGGGTTATATGAGATATCTGGTGTAGAAGTAGGCCAACATTTCTATTGGCAAATAGGGGGGTTCCAAGTCCATGCGCAAGTTCTTATTACTTCTTGGGTTGTAATTGCTATCTTATTAGGTTCCGCAGTTATAGCGGTTCGCAATCCACAAACCATTCCAACTGATGGCCAAAATTTCTTTGAATTTGTCCTTGAATTCATTCGAGACGTGAGTCAAACCCAGATTGGAGAAGAATATGGCCCATGGGTTCCCTTTATTGGAACCCTGTTTTTATTTATTTTTGTTTCTAACTGGTCAGGAGCCCTTTTACCATGGAAAATTATCCAGTTACCTCAAGGGGAGTTAGCAGCACCAACGAATGATATAAATACGACGGTTGCTTTAGCTTTACTTACATCAGTAGCCTATTTTTATGCGGGTCTTAGCAAAAAAGGGTTAGGGTATTTCAGTAAATATATTCAACCAACTCCAATTCTTTTACCCATTAACATCTTAGAAGATTTTACAAAACCCCTATCACTTAGTTTTCGACTTTTCGGAAATATATTAGCCGATGAATTAGTAGTTGTTGTTCTTGTTTCTTTAGTACCTTTAGTGGTTCCTATACCTGTCATGTTCCTTGGATTATTTACAAGCGGGATTCAAGCTCTTATTTTTGCCACTTTAGCTGCGGCTTATATAGGTGAATCTATGGAGGGTCATCATTAACTAAAATTTTTTCGTTTTTAGGTTAGCCCCATAGTGGTTTACGTTATGTAAGAAACACTTGTATATGTGATATTTGATATTGACTAGGTATATATGATTTAAAGATCTATATAACCTGCCCCACTACTTTTGTGAATTGAAATTTTTTTCAATATAGATAAGGATTCAATTAGAAATTCTTACTTTTTATCTGTGAATTGGCTGAAAAAAAGATAAAAAATAATGAAGAATTCAAGGAATGGTTCACAAAAAAGAAATGGCATAAAAAGTCGTATATATATTATGAATTAGGAACTAATATCAAATTAATTCTTATGATTCAATATATATTATTTCAATTAAACAATTAAAGTTTTTGGTTTTTTTCGCTGGATGAATCTTAGCGATGACTTAGGACTTAATTATAATTAAGTCCTAAGTCATTGGATGATTGTATCATTAACTATTTCTTTATTTTGGTGTGAGGAACTTATCATGAATCCACTGGTTTCTGCTGCTTCGGTTATTGCTGCTGGGTTGGCTGTTGGGCTTGCTTCTATTGGACCTGGAGTTGGTCAAGGCACAGCTGCGGGTCAAGCTGTCGAAGGTATCGCGAGACAACCTGAGGCAGAAGGAAAAATACGAGGTACTTTATTGCTTAGTTTGGCTTTTATGGAAGCGTTAACAATTTATGGCCTGGTTGTAGCATTAGCGCTTTTATTTGCGAATCCTTTTGTTTAATCCTATAAATCTTAAAATTATGAATTTTTTTTCGTAGTTTTTTTAATTCTATCAAGATTTTACAATTCTTTATTGAGACAATAATCCTTGGGAAGGACTAATTTGAGGATGGGGAATTAGCACATCGATTCGCTTTCTTCCTTCCCCTTATTCTTTTAGTTTAATGGAAACTTTTTTTAGGAGTGTTGTGAAAAAAAGGAGGTTTAGGTTTTTGAAAATTGATAGAAAACTTGGTCTCACATTCTAGCTTAATTAT